GATTTACCCATTCAGTGACTCTGGCACTGGACGTTCCCAAAATGGGTACTATTGGGTCGGGTGAATTTGATAATAGACCTTTGTTGGCATTCCAACCTTTCTTCTCCTTTCCGGGGCCTATCCGAAAGAGAATTCAGTACCTCTTGGTCGTGAATATCTGAATAGGACGAACCGGCCCCGTGGATATCTTTGCTTCCGAACAAAACAATTCGAATTAGGCTCGCGGAATGTGTATTATCCATATAGTAGTAATATAGGAGATCTTCCAATTGAGAAGATCCATCGACCTTTCATCAGACATGCGTACTTTTTATTTTCCAATAGATTTCTATCTTTCATTAATGGACCCTTTTTTGATGTAATGAGTAGAGTAATAGGCTCTAGTTGTTCGCCGCTCAAGAATTCTTATTTAGGCAGTTCATACCATCCATAACCATCCATACATAGTGTTTTGATCTAAGATTTCAATTCTTCCATCGTTCAGCAGTAGCATATTGTTCCATGGAGCTAAGGTCCAAAATAGGAAAGAAACAACTTTTTCCACGACTCTACCACTCGGTCAATTCTGTTCCGCTTAATCCCTCTTTCATGGCCACATATCTTTCCGGCTAAGGAATGGGAAAGCTTTCTCCTATTACAGGAATCAAATGTTTCATTTCATCCGGGAAAAGCCATCTCTTTCTCAACAATGTCTTTGTCATTTGATCCAATAGCCTTCCATTAGATAGGAAGAGATTTGATAAATACTGATAACTCTCGAATAGAGTATTAGAACGGAAAGATCCCTTAGATTTAGATAATGAACGATTGGTTCTAAGCCATCTCTGGCGATGAATCAACAATTCGAAGTGCTTTTCTTTTTCTTGCGTATTATTGATGAACCAGTCTTCTCTGAGATCTCTCATAGATCCAGATCTAGAAGGACCTGGTTGGGAAGTAAGAAGCACTTTTGGCATCTCTTGATCTGCAAAGAATTCTCGGCGTGAAAACAGAGAGACAGAGGGCTGATCTTTGAATAGGAAAGAGAATGGATCCGCAGGGTCCCAAATGAATTGGCTTATTTGAAAAAAGCCTTGTTCTGTGGAAGATCTATCTCGTGTCTGGTACTGCATGGTTCCACTCTGCACGAACTCCGAATCCTTCTCTTCATTCTCTTGAAGCTCATCCTCTTCACCTTCGTGATCAATGATCCGCTTGCTCCGAAATGACCAATAGGGAAATCCCAATTCATTGGGCCTTTCGATACAATCAAATAGATTGACCCAAGGGCGCCATATTCTCGGAGCCCAAACTATGTGATTGAATAAATCCTCCTCTATCTCTTGTGGGTCGAGGTCTCCTTCTTCCAACCCCGATTCGTATTTTTCATATAGAAATCTCTGATCAACGATAGAACAAGATCCATTTTGCATCATATCTAAGGGACTCCTTGGTTCGTGCCGAAGAAGCAATGCCACTCGATCATTATCAAACTGACTGCAATCTTTTTCTGTCCGTGAGGATCCCAAGAGAGCGCCTTCTACTTCTAATAGGCCACGAACTAGATCAGAATCATTCTCAAGGAATCCATAAGAAGTGACCCAATTTTTTTCATCGGGTCCGGGTGGAGACCAAAGATCTTGAGCGACCGATCCGGCAGAACAACTCAAAAGATAAAGAAGTATCGTTAATCTCTTCATGCTCGTTCCAAGCTCGAAGTACAATTTGTACACATAAGAATCCCCTTCCATAGATGATTTCTTCATATAGATAGATATAGGATCTATGGGGCAATTACTTAGAAGTACTGTTTGTGCAACAGCCCTTCCTATCTGATAGAAAAGGATCTCATGATCCTGAACCGAGCTTACCTGGGATCGCAAATCCCAAGTTTTTCTATGAAGAGCGGATCGAATTGTATTAGTGTCTATAATGGATTTCTTCTGTGTAATACTAATTGATAGGGCCTCATTGGTAAGTGATACAAGATCTCGTACATCGGAACCCATGGTTATGGACCCGAATCCACTAGCATTCGTATGGAAGATTTTCTTTTCCAAAGGAAATCCCCGAGTATATGAAAGAGTGAAAAAGTGCTTTCGTTGTTGTGGAATAAGAAGCCTTCGTATCTTAATGCACGTATTGAATTTATTCGCAGCTATTAGACCGGGATCCACTTTTTTGGGAATATGAGTCGACGCAATAACAAGAATATTGCTATTGGAGGATCTTTCACAATCCCTGGAGAGATGGTTCACTAATAGACCGAGGGATAAGTAATTCGACGCATCCAGAGACAGATCATGAATGTTTGGAATCCATAGTATGCAAGGAGACATTGCTTTTGCTAATTCGAGTTGAAAGGTGATATAAAAGCGGTCTACCATATCCACCTCCTCATTCGTCATAGTTAGCAGCTCCCCATCAATATCCTCACTATCCTCACTATCATCAATATCCTCAATATCCTCACTATGATGAGTATGATGAGCACCACTATTATCAAAAATATCCTCACCATCACTATCATCATAAATATCCTCAAAAAATTGAGGCCTTTCATCCAGGAACTTGTTCGGAACTACTGTAATGAAAGGAAGATAGGAGTTTGTCGCTAGGTATTTGACCAAATAGGATCGTCCAGTTCCTATAGAACCTATCACTAAAATACCCCTAGAGGGGGATAGGCCTAAGCGGAGTGAAAAGGGTTTTCCATGAGATGGGAAATGAAAACTATTAGCCCCAAACGAGGTTTGTGAATAAGTGATTGTCTGATAATGCGCAAGGAATACTCGTCTTTCTGCTAAAGAGGGTCTATGAAACTCATAATTCATTAGATACTTTTTATGAATGTCAACTAAGTATCGTAAGTAAACCGATCCTGGTTGTTCAATCATTTGATAACTAGAACCATTCTTTGATAAATGATCACTATCAGTCAGACTCCATAGAATTTTATCAATCCTTTTTTCTTTCCTTAAGATGGAGAACTGAACCAAGAATTCTCTTTCGGCATCATCAATCGAATCAGTATTCGCGACCCAGGATTCGATCTTATCATCAATCCAACCACTGTTCACATTTTTTCTTTTTCTTAGTAATGAATAGATCTCTTTACTTGTACGACTTAGATGTCTCGTATTTCTCGAAAAAGTGATTCGATTGATGGGATTGGGTATGATACTTAGGAAATCGATGATATCAATGAGATTGATATTCCAATATTTCTTCTTAGAAGGTATTGATTTGACCCCATAAGCGGGACCACCACCCGATAGCATCTTGCCGCCAAAAGCCCGTATTTCTTCTAGAAAATATCCTAAAGCAGCTAGAAAGAGATTCTTTAACCAGAAAGAATTCAGTTCAGATGTAGGATACCTATCCAGAAGTTTTCGCAACTCAATCATGTATGATGGAATCATCAAAGATTTGATCTTTTCCAACTCTGTCTGTAACTCCCTAGAGGCTCGGGAAACAACGAGAAGATGTCTACGAACGATATATCCAGCAACAAGAAGAAGGAAAAGGATTGAATAGAGCAACTCCCGAACATTTGGTGATCCCGGAAATTCCCATATCAATGAAACGGGTGACTCATTATCTCGACGAAGCATTTCTTCGGACAGAAGAAGATTATGTAAACACTTACTCGAAATCTCGCTTATCAGATTCCTTTGTGGAAGAAGAATCTCCCGCAATTTGTTCTGAAGAATTGGCCATGATATATCTATATCTAATCTATCTATAATATCTTCAAAAAGGGATAACAATTTTTGACTGCTACTTAGTATCGCTATCCTCAATAGGTCTGAATTATATACTTTTTTGAAAGTATCTAAAAGAATGAAATTGAGATATTTGTACCCTGTCGAAGTAAAGAACCATGGCATATATGTTTGAAACATATTTGAGAGAGTTGAAAAAGCACTATAGGTTCTATACATCTGCCCTTCCTCAACGCATTTATTTAGATAAAGACTCCGTTTTTTCCTCTTTTCGGATGGTAATAAATATTTCTCAGAGTCAATCAAACCCATCTTTGAATTGAAATTGAGAAACTGATGCAAGTTCTTCCCTTCTGAATCAGATGGATTCATATCTGAAAGAGCTTGACAATAAATTCTTTCAAAATTGACTAATTGTCCCTCTCTTAGAGGTGTTCCAAAAATGTCTGCGATCGAGTAAAGAGCTCTACGAACGAATGGAGCGGATCGAATTGGAAAATGAAAAGATTTGTCCAAGTTATCCGGTTCGGCACCACTCGGCGGAAAATTCTTAGGTATGCATATCTTAGATACCTGTGACTCGATCGGTGAAATAGTATCTTTTTCCAAAAAAACATCTTTTTTTTTACCGACGTGCAAAGAAAATATTTTGTTGCGAATGAAAAAGATATTGAGGAATTGTCCATACGTAAGATCATAATTATTGATAGGGGTCCTTTCCACATAAAAAGGGAATCCTTTGTTACAATAGAACCAGAAGTGATGTGGATTATTCAAGAATCGAAGTCGATTTGCTTTATAAAAAGAGGATATCAATGAACTTCTATGAAATGGTTTCACGGGATTCAGCCAATTGTCTCGATCGTGGGATATCATTGAGAAATAGGAATCGGTCTTCTCAAAAGATTTCCTGCGATTTTTTCTAGTATGGAATGAGTCAATCATCCACTTCGGTATCTTATTGAACAAAAACGGTGATACTCTTCCTCCATTGATCAAGAATTTCGATTTTTGGGAAGTATCATGATCATCCAATAAGAAGGGTTTCAATTTATTCAAATGAACGATTTGAAGACCTATTGATTCTAACAACTGATTGAAGCGTTGATCAGTTGGACCCTTCAACTCATAGATGTGGATCTCGGACCTATGAATGGGGCTATTCCCGATACTCACAAAGAAAAAAGGAAGTGACCTAAACAAAAAGAAAAGAAGCGACTTGGACAAATTGGACAAATAGGACAAAAGGGGAAGTAACTTCGACAAAAGGAAACGAAGTGACTTAGAAGGATCTTTTTTGTCGAAAAATTCCGACCAATACCAATCAATTTTTTCGATAACCTCAGACCAATCAATTTTTTTTTTGATAACCTCCGACCAATCAATTTTTTCGATAACCTCAGACCAATCAATCAAATATTGATTAATACCTAATCGATCGAAGACTACTTGAAAACGGCTCTTCTGCTCAGAAACGAAATGTTCCAAATCCTCCTGGAAACTCTTGCTCCCATTGGACCATTTGTATCTATATGCATCAGGATCCCGATTCATGGATCTCTCGCTTCGAGAAATAAGAGGATCGAACCATTTCTTATGACTCTTTTTCAAATTCGATAAATGTTGGTTGATCGTAAATTTCCTTTGAGTTCTCTGATTCAGAGTATCATTTCCTATTTGATCCCTTTGAATTCCGTATTCGAAGTTGCAATCGGATCTATTCATTAAAAAGAATCGATTTGATACATTTCTTATGTACCCATGGATGCTATATTGGATTGGAATCAGATTTTGGATCAATCTATGTTGATTGAATGCCTTCAGTATGGTGTTGATAGCAAATACCACTCTTTTTGGTTTTGGATCTTCCAAAGCATTCCCGCAGGAGATCTGGACCCCTTTTTTTCTGATCCTTCGATAAAAGGATTCATTTTCTTCAGAAAACATAGGAGGTAGAACCAATAAAGATTTCTTTGTCGATTCATCCCTGGAGTTGAATACCTCGTTCAAGAATTTTTTTTGATCCAATCCGCAGGAATCAATAGAAAAGGCAAAACCCTTATGATACACCAGATCCGGCTCGGTTATTGATAGAGTGAATAGATCTGCCACTCCTTGAAATCTCTCTTCTGATTCAAAATCGTGGCGCCCCACGTATCCTCCCCTCTTCCGGTCATGGAATAGATGAAATAAATCAAAAAATGGATTTTGGTTCAAGAATGAAATCTTGTTGGAACTGCCCATATCCGGTTCATCCTTCGGAACCCTATCACATCCCGGATTTGATGCAATAGGATGAATTGTGACGGTATTTTGTAAATACGCAATTATCTTGAATATATCAATGATTTCTTTTTTTTCCGATCGCCGGGATGGGACAAAAGAAAGATCTTGTTGTTTCTTCAATAATTTCTGATCTCTGGTGGACCTCTTAGTAGGATTCGAACCCAGATGAAGTTCTGACCATCTGTCAGAGAAAAAAGAACGAATTGATCTTGTAGGATTCCCAAGAAATTCTTCGATTTCTTCCGGAAGCGGATGATTATTCATCTGCTTCTCACGTTCCGTGAATAGCCGGGACATTGAGGAATCTCCAGAAAGGCTTTTCGGGAATCGGTCTGATTCTATCTCTGCTCCTTCCGTTTGAAGAAAGGAAGGATCCCAAAGAATCGACCCTTCTTTTTGAATCTCTCTTTGATTGATCCATGTGTGATATTCCGAATCCTTATTACGAATGGAATCGAAATGATCTATGGATTGATCAAAAGATCCTTTCAATTGGCTAGAATCCCTTACTTGAACGAAATTAGATCTTGTGGAATCATATTGCATATTTGACGATACATTCCATACCTTGCTAAACAAGCGAAAAAACCGATCCTTGTTTATCAACCACACATTGTCTAAGCAAATCCAATTCTCTCTCGACACCTTCCTAAAGAAATCTGATTCGTGCGGATTCTTCTTCCAACTAACGAAGAGATCTTGGCGGAATTGCCACATATGAAATTGAATACAATTTTGCAGCAAAGAAATACCACACTTGTTTCTCGAGAAGAGATGGGAAAGATGCTCAATATCATTTGATTGAATAGTTGACCCAGCTCCTTGTTGTTTGAAGAAACCCTCCACTTCAATTGGTCTTTTTTCACGAAAAGAAGACATAAGATAACAAATCCAGTGTTTCACTAAGATTTCAAATAGCTGTCCCGAATTCAAGTTGATTATGTTTCGCTTATTTCTCGGAGAAAGACGATCAAACAATTCCCAATCATGGTCCTTGCGGATCCGATCATCCGTATAGGAAACAAAAGAAGACTCCAGATATTTGATATCTTTCTCTTTGAATGAGATCTCAATTACAGCCAGGGTTTCATTAGATATCTTACAAATAGAATCCCTCTTTTTTCCGACCCGGTTCCTCCACCACCGCGAACCCCAGTTAGATTCAGGCATGATACACTTTTTCGTTTTAGTTATTGGGAGAACCCAAGTACTCTCTTTCGGATCCATGAAACAACTCTCAGAGATCTTTTTCCCTTTTGGAAGATACAGGAGCGAAACAATCAACCTATTGATAGACCCAAAAGATTTTTCCAATGGAGCATTTCTGGGTCCAAAGGAATTCCTAGGCAGAAGCCCCATCAAATATAGATTTTTTCTTTCGACCATTTCTCGATTATGCATGCGATAGAGAAGGACCACTACTACAAGCAGTACTAGACCTTTGGTCGTCAATACTGCACCTTTGACTAGACCCTTGATCGTCAGTACTGCCCCTTTGATCGTGAAATACCGATTGCTTCTTGACCCCTGTGAATCGCGTGAGAGTAAACTCCTCCAAATTAGGGGGTCGAAGAGTTTCATAAAACGTTCTTGCTCGAAAAAAATAGAAACGATAGTTCTAACTGAATCGACTTGGGTCCACGAATCTAACAAATCGTGAGAGTTCTTGACCTCTCTTAACATCTCTCTCAATTCGAAGATCCAGGGTTGAAATGGATCTTGTTGTGAAATTTTATGCTTCATTTTGAGTGCCTCCCCATTATAAATATTGAATATAAAGTAAAAGAAAATAGGTTTCCATTTCTTTAGGTAATCTCCGATACGATAGTTCTTTCTTCTATGATATTTCTTTATGATATTTCTTTTACAATATTTCTTTCTTTATTCTATGATAATCCCCCTTATGCATCCATGGCTGAATGGTTAAAGCGCCCAACTCATAATTGGCAAATTTGCGGGTTCAATTCCTGCTGGATGCACGACAACGGGAATGTTCAATACGTCTATTGGAATTGGCTTTGTATCAATGGAATCTCATCATCCATACCAATTCGTTATGTGTTATGTATGGTATATTCATATCATAAGTATAGAAACAGTTAGAGGGAGAATTCTTATCGAAACTGGAACTCATAGGGAAGAAAATAGATTTATGGATAAAATGAAATATGCAGTATTTACAGAAAAAACTGTTCGGTTATTGAGGAAGAATCAATATACTTCTAATGTCGAATCAAAGTCAACTAGGACAGAAATAAAGCGTTGGGTCGAACTCTTTTTTGGTGTCAAGGTAATAGCTATGAATAGTCATCGAATCCCGGGAAAGAGTCGAAGAAGGAGACCCCTTAGAGGGCATAAAATGCATTACAAACGTATGATTATTACGCTTCAAGCGGGTTATTCTATTCCATCTATTAGCTTAGAAAGAAAAGAAATGAATTTCACTCAAAATACTTCATAACACGGCGATACATTTATATAAAACTTCTACCCCGAACACGCGAAATGCAACTGTTGGAATTCAAGTGAAATCCAATCCACGAAACAATTTGATCTCTGGACAGCGTCGTTGTGGTAAAGGTCGTAATGCCAGAGGAATCATTACCTCAAGGCATAGAGGGGGAGGTCATAAACGTCTATACCGTAAAATAGATTTTCAACGAAATAAAAAAGACATATCTGGTAGAAATGAAATGAAACATTTAATGAAAATGAAAAATTACATTCAATTTGAAAATTGAAATTGAAAATCTAT